GCATGACTAAAAAAATTTACTTAGGGAATAAAAATATACAATACAACTACACTATATACGATCTCGAGTAATAGAAAAAAAAAGATTACAATAAAGATTACAATATTGATATTAGAGTAGAAAAAAGGAAAGAGATCTCAAAGATCTTTTTCCTAAAATTCCCGTTTGGTCCATTTATACCATAATCAAACCTTCCCCTCAATGAATATTCATGGGTCATCCAATCCGAATATTCACTATTTGGACTCCTAATTTGACTAAGAAGTCTTGCGATATTACGACGTGTTATTAAATAAATAAAAAGGATGTTCTATCAAACGATTCACCTTTTGAGTTGATTTTATTCAACGATTGACCAAACGAAAATATTAATAAATAATAAATTGTATGAACTTAGATCAATCAAATTAATTTCTATGCAACGATCCGGCCCAATCAATTTATCCATTGATTATCTTATCAATTTAGGTTGCAGGATAATGATAAACAAGGGAAAGGAAAATTTATAACAAAGGGGATTCATAAATGGTTCGTAGAGGGAAGGTCGAACTAGGCATATGTAATTGAATGGCCACTAAGTTAACTCTTGTCAAGGGTTAGACGTATCCTTATTAAATCCGATTGAATTCAAGATGAAGAAAGAGTGGGTTTACATTGTGGAAGAAAGACATGTATATGTGATATTAGATATTGACTAGTTATATACGAGCTAAAGATATCTCTAAATTTCCCTACTAATCAAATATGAGTGTAGATGTGGATTCTATAGAAGTCCTTCTGTCTCATATGTGACTGTGAGTTGAAGATGAAGTCAATAAAAAAATCGAAGAATTCAAAGCCAAAGAGCGGTTCGGGACAAAGAAACGGAAAAACTAAAGTTGTATGGATTCACAAAGACTTTCTCGATAGAAACTAAAAAAGAGATATCAAAGTAGTTTTGATAATTCAAGAATGTTATTACTTGAATTCGAAGTTCGTAGTTACTTTGACTGGATGAATCGTAGCAATCGAATAATTAAGTCATAGTTCATTGGTTGAATGTATCATTAACCATTTTTTTTTTGGTACGAGGAACTTATCATGAATCCACTGATTTCTGCCGCTTCCGTTATTGCTGCTGGATTGGCTGTAGGGCTTGCTTCTATTGGACCTGGAGTTGGTCAAGGTACTGCTGCAGGTCAAGCTGTAGAAGGTATCGCGAGACAGCCCGAGGCGGAGGGAAAAATACGAGGTACTTTGTTGCTTAGTCTAGCTTTCATGGAAGCTTTAACAATTTATGGCTTGGTTGTAGCATTAGCACTTTTATTTGCTAATCCTTTTGTTTAATATTTGAAATATGAAAAATGAAAATTTTTCATATTTTATTGCCTTGGACTTGTGCTTTTTCGAATTATATAAAGATTTCATTCCTATAATTACTTATTCGTTGAGAAAATAACCCACGGGAAGGGCTGATTTGCGGATGAGGAATTAGCATACGAACTCGCTTTCATCCTTCCCGTTTGTGTTCGTAGTCCTTTTAAGAGGGGTTGCAACCAAGAAGGTAATTCAATATTTTTAAATCAAATATATTTTTGATTCGATTTAGAAAGTGGGAAACTCGAAATATATATAGGGCAAAGTAATACAAAAAGAACTCTGTTCGATTTTTTAGTCTATCTATAGAGGAGATCATATGAAAAATGTAACCGATTCTTTCCTTTCTTTGGGCCCATGGCCATCCGCCGGGAGTTTCGGGTTTAATACCGATATTTTAGCAACAAATCTAATAAATCTAAGTGTAGTGCTTGGGGTCTTGATCTTTTTTGGAAAGGGAGTGTGTGCGAGTTGTTTATTTCAAGAATAGGCTGGATCCAACCAGATGTACTTTTTCTCTTATAACTAGGAAAGTTATACCTAAGAAAGAAGGGTGCATGATCTCGCGAATTACTTCTGAATAAATTCAGAAATCATATGTAAGAACTATAGCATTTCGTAATTTATTGGAAAATCCACTTTGATTCTCTATCAACCAATAATATGGGCCCATTAACATGGTTAAAGCTAAACTGTTTGAAGTCCAAACGCAGCATGGTACTCTTTCTACCACTATGTTAATATAGAGATGGTTTCAAATAAATAATTTTTATCAATAGAGAACACTCATATTGATAAAATGATTTGAACTACTTATTGGGGATTTTATCCCTTTTTTTAGCCAATGCTGAATCGATGACCTATGTATTGTGTATAAAGTAAGAAAAACTTCTTGGATTAAAAAAGTAAACAATTTTGCTGACAATTACATATTTTTTGTTTGGTCAGAAGAGTCCTCCGAATTTTTTTGTCTTGGATTCGTTTGATATTTTGATTTCATTTTGGAATATGGCAAGAGAATAGAGGATAGGCTCATTACATTAACAATAAAGATATGGTAATTTACATTGAGCGTGAGAGCCAAATGAATCGAAAGATTCATGTTTGGTTCGGGAAGGGATCATGGAATTTTTGAAATGAATGG